CGGCAGTCAACTCTTTTTTTATTCCATTTGAATCTACCATATCTAACTGAATAAGATTTCTCGTAGATCTATCCCATTTTTCGGGTTAATGAAAAGAAGTTAATAAAATGAGTTTCAAACTTAAATCTTAAGTTTGGATTAAAAATCCGGTTTATTTTAGTTTTATCTTTTCTCCCACCTTCAGAAAAATAAAACATAGACATTTTGCCTATCATTAGAATTTTCTGAAAGGTAACTATCTCAGTTTCATATCATATAGAAATTTATATAGAATTTTTGAAAAAGACTTTCGAAAGGAAAGACTTACTATCTTTGGGATCTGATCCTACACCGCTGCTCAATATCTTAGTGGATCAACTCTATTACATAAGTGGATTCCTAACATTTGTCTCACATCATGACATAAGTAAGCAGTTATTTTTGTATCGGCGCAAAACCTTACTAATTGATCTTTACGGTGCTTACTCTATCAATTAGATCCTTTACCCATAGAATAAAACAGCTAGGCATATCTATTTCTTCATATTTCAACTTCTATGAAGTTTCTTTCTTTTCTACAGCTGATAAAAATCGTTGTTTTAGACAATGCATATGTAGAAAGCCCTTTTTCTAGTATTTACTAGTGAATTTGATCTTTATTTACTTTTTATTTCTATAGTGGAGATAGTCGCACGTAATGACAGATCACGGCCATATTATTAAAAGCTTGTGGTAAGAATGGGTTTCGTTCGAGCGCTCGAAAATAATATTCCAAAGCTTTCGTGTGTTCTCCGTTACTTGTGTGGATAAGTCCTATGTTATAGAGTATATAACTTCGGTCATAGGGATCAATTTCTAGTCGCATAGCTTCATAATAATTCTGTAAAGCTTCCGCATAATTCCCTTCGGATTGAGCTGACATCCGTTACGGTCGTCATTCAATTCACAGAATCTCCGTTACAGAACCGTACATGAGATTTTCATCTCATACGGCTCCTCCCTTATGTGCATAATGATAAAATGATAAAGAAGATGAAAATCTTCTCATTATGAACTAAGTAGGGCTAGTGTTTTTACAAGAAATCTCTAGCCAACCTTCCTGCAAGAGATCTTTTCTTAACATCAAACGTATTGTTACTAGAGAGAAAAGATAACTCCAACAATTTCTTTGTTCTCAACGCTTCCCAATGTCCAGGAATTAGTCACTTCAACAGCCTTCGATGGTTATACGGGTATCCAAAATACAAACGAGATGGATGTTTGTTGTCCCAACCATTCTTTTAGTCCCAAGCTTGCTAAAGAAGGGGATAATTTATAATATAACAAAGTTTTCGTGTTGTTAATTTCTAGGTGTAGTGCTTCTTCCCCTCTGCTACCTATTGGTTAGGATTGACCCGTAATACCGAACCTATAGGTATAACCTTTCGCTCAATACTAGAATCGAGAATTGAAACATAGCATCTGAGGCTGCATTAATCGAGGATACACGACAGAAGGAATTGTTCTATTTCCAAACTTTACCTTCTACAAGCGTAGATTTTTTTCTTTTTTTCCCGATCACGAATCATGTGTATTTCTCGTAAAACCGAGAGTCAAAAAAAAGTCAAATCGCACCATCTCTGTAATAAGTAAATGCCTCTTTTTCTCCTGAAGTTGTCGGAATTATTCGTAATAATATATCGGCTACAATCGAAAAGGTTTTATCAATAAAATTTCCATTTATCCGCGATCTAGACATAGGTAGCAATCCATTCTATCATTGTTCTCATTACTTCTCGGGGGAAAATGATCCCACAAGGAAAAGAATTTTACAGTACGAAATAACATAAAAATAGATTCATTATCATTAAAAAATATGGCCCAATATTAAAAACAATATTCAAATTGTTCTTTTTTACATTACAGGAACAGGAATTGATTGATAAGAATTAAGAAATAAATATTGGGAACCGCATTGGATTCCATCTTACTGGAATAGTCTATCAACGAAAGAAACTATTCTTATTTGATTGAAGTTACAGCTTAGAAAAACCTAAGTTGATTGAATTATGATACAAAGAAGAAAAAGGATCGAATCGAGTAATCATTGTATGATGAAAATGGGCCCATTTTTTTTGTGTACTTAGCGGATATCACTAGACAATCAACTATAAAAAAATTGTTTATCAATTTGTATTTTTAATAGATAGATGGGATAAGGATTTTTGTTGATAACAGGCCTAAAAAGCAATTTGAGAATTCTTCTGGTATGGAATCGTAGTCTAAATAGAATCATGATCTAAAGATATCCATTAACCATAGTCTATAAAATATAGAACCCTAGCTCAGTCGATTCGTTAGAATTTCTAATTTATTGATTTAATGCGGTCGGTTTCTAATTTATTGATTTAATGCGGTCGGTATAGTATAAATAGATTAAATAGATAATCAGAAAAAGAAGATAACATTGTTTTTGCAAACATGAATAGAATTTTTTTAACAGTTTTTATAAGAAAACAATTTTCTATTTTTATCGCTTTCTATTTAGAATTGATTGGTTGTACCTACCCAATAATCTAATTCTAATATGAATAATGAATTATTCACTCGATTTTCGGTTTTTAGGTCATAATCATTATGTAGGAGAGATGGTCGAGTGGTTGAAGGCGTAGCACTGGAACTGCTATGTAGGCTTTTGCTTACCGAGGGTTCGAATCCCTCTCTTTCCTTACCTTCACCTAATTTACCGATCTTACTAACCACAATAGATCAATAGATATAGATCAAATAGCAATATATGACTATTCCAACAGTTAGACCTTTCTTTGATATGGATTCTCTATTCCTAATGGCTGTGGTACGGAAAATACTGTTAAAGAAACGAGTAGACAAGGAATGAAAATATCCCTCTCGGTCTATGACACCTAAATGGAAGAAAAATCCGGAGCAAACCCTTAATTTATCTTAACCTTAGGTTAATTTACTTCGCCGAAAGGGAGGAAAATAGGTTATATTAGTCTTTATTTTCTTTTTGTTAGGTTTAAGTCTGACGAGAATAATATTCTACAACCAGCAATTCATTTATTTTCAAACCGACCCATTTACTATCTATTATTTGATTGACTAATCCTTTATATTGGAATGGTTGAAGAGTCAAATGGTTTGGCAATTCCTCCTGAGGGGATGAATCGAGAGAATTTTGAATTAGAGCTCTAGATTTTTGTTCATCTCTCGCCGCAATAGTATCTCGGGGTTTGCAGCGATAACTTGGTATATCTACTATACGACCGTTGACTAAAATATGTCTATGGTTAACTAATTGGCGAGCTCCCGGAATAGTCGGGGCCATACCCAACCGAAAAAGGATGTTATCCAGACGCATTTCAAGTAATTGTAGTAAAACCTGACCTGTTGACCCCTTTGCCTTTCCGGCGAGACGAACGTATTTAAGTAATTGTCGTTCTGTAAGACCATAATGAAAACGCAATTTTTGTTTTTCTTCTAGGCGAATACGATATTGGGATTTTTTCCCAGAACGCGATTGGTTTCTAAGATCACTTCCAGCTCGGGGCCTTTTATTAGTTAGCCCTGGTAAAGCCCCCAGGCGACGTATTTTTTTGAAACGAGGACCTCGGTAACGCGACATAAAGACTCCTTATTTATAATTAATTAATTCTTATTGATGAAATTTCATTCTACAGAATAAATCTAAACTAAAAATGAACTAAATTCTAAATAAAGCAAAATTTACTGAAGTATTATTCTATTATTAATATTAATTAAAGAATAATGAGATGAGTTGAATAAATATCCAGTTTCCGGTTTTCTATATATAGAAAAGGAAAAGGATTCTGTTCGTGAGATAGTTGGAAATTCCTATCCTATCCTATAATCAATGGCTTTTGCGAAAAGAAGAATACATTTTTTTTTTTCACTTTGATTTCAAAGATGCATTATCAATCATGTAAAAAAGAAAATAAATAGAGAAAAGCCGACTATCGGAATCGAACCGATGACCATCGCATTACAAATGCGATGCTCTAACCTCTGAGCTAAGCAGGCTCACATAACATAAATTCGACATGCAGAGGAATTCAATAAACTCTTAGAATCTTTGCTATTAACTATTTTCATTCTTGGCTATTCATATTCGCTATTTATAACATAATTCATATTAAATATGAAATTCATTATTATTATTTTAATTATTATTATTAATTAATATTAAATTATTAATATTAAATTAATTAATAATATATTAATAAATTAAACATAAACAATAGAATAATTCTAATTTCAAATAATAATATTTCAAATAATAATAACTGTTAAATATTATAGAACATAAGATTAATCTAGCGATATATAATTTCAATTTTTTTATTATTTTCATTTATTTATTTTATAAAATAATATAAATAAATTATCGACCGTTCAAGTATTTTCAATTTCATGGGTAAATGAGTGGAAGAGAGACAGATGTATAGGGTATGTATCCACCTATATTGAATTGCGGATACAGAAATGATAAAATCGTTTTTGATTGGACCGAATACGAGCCTCCTATAGAAGATGAAAGAAGATACACAAGAAATCACAAAGAGGAGAAAACACTTTTTCGAGACAGGCATCTATCTAATGAATTGAACGGTTCCGGTATAAATGAAAGAAAAAAGGGACGGGATCACAATGAGATTTTCATCTCAAAAGGGGGATATGGCGAAATCGGTAGACGCTACGGACTTAATTGGATTGAGCCTTGGTATGGAAACTTACTAAGTGATAACTTTCAAATTCAGAGAAACCCTGGAATTAATAAAAATGGGCAATCCTGAGCCAAATCACGTTTTCCGAAAACAAGCAAAGGTTCAGAAAGCGAAAATAAAAAAGGATAGGTGCAGAGACTCGATGGAAGCTATTCTAACGAATGGAGTTAATTGTATACATTGGTATAGGAATCCTTCTATCGAAACTTCAGAAAAGTGAAGGATAAGCCTGTATACATAATACAGAAGAATTGGTGTGAATCGATTCCATATTGA